TGAGATTTGGATTAAGTGTTTACATAATTTTCTTCTGTCCGAAGAAAAGATTCATCGAAATAATGAGTCACCATTGATATCGACACATCTGAGCTCGCCAAATGTTCAGGAGTTCCTCTATTCAATCCTTTTCCTTCTTCTTGTTGCTGGACATCTCGTTTGTACACGTCTTTTCTTTGTTTCCCGAGCCTATAGTGAGTTACAGACAGAGTTCGAAAAGATCAAATCTTTGATGAATCCATCATACATGATTGAGTTGCGAAAACTTCTGGATAGGTATCCCACATCTGAACTGAATTCTTTCTGGTTAAAGTTAAAGAATCTCTTTCTAGTTGCTCTGCAACAATTGCAACAATTAGGATATTCTATACGTTCTAAGAAGAAATATTTGAATATCAATCTCATCGATCTCATAAGTATCATACCAAATCCCATCAATCGAATCATTTTTTCGAGAAATACGAGACATCTAAGTCATACAAGTAAAGAGATCTATTCATTGATAAGAAAAAGAGAAAACGTGGGCGATCATTGGATTGATGATAATCCAATAGAATTCTGGTTCGCGAACAGTGATTCGATTAGTGATAAAGAAAGAGACTTCTTGGTTCAGTTCTCCATCTCCACCTTAACGGCAGAAAAAAGTATTGATCAAATTCTATTGAGTCTGACTCATAGCGATCATTTATCAAAGAATGACTCTGCTTATCAAATGATTGAACAACCGGGAGCAATTTACTTACGATACTTAGTTGACATTCATCAAAAGTATCTAATGAATTATGAGTTCAATACATCCTGTTTAGCAGAAAGGCGGATATTCCTTGCTAATTATCAGACAATCACTTATTCACAAACTTCGTGTGGGGCTAATAGTTTTCATTTCCCGTCTCATGGAAAACCCTTTTCGCTCCGCTTAGCCTTATCCCCCTCTAGGGGTATTTTAGTGATAGGTTCTATAGGAAGCGGACGATCCTATTTGGTCAAATACCTAACGACAAACTCCTATCTTCCTTTCATTACAGTATTTCTGAACAAGTTCCCGGATAGCAAGCCTAGGGAGTTTGTTCTTGATGAGGAGGATGAGAGTGACTATGATGTTAGTGACTCTATTGATGCTAGTGACTCTATTGATGCTAGTGACGATATTGATACTAGTGACCTTGATAGGGAGTTGCGGCGTATAGAGTGGCTAGCTGAGGATGTGATGAATGAGTTCACCAATATTGAACTGCTGGCGGAAGTAGACCGATTTTTTATCACCCTTCACTTCGAATTAGCAAAAGCAATGTCTCCTTGCATAATATGGATTCCAGACATTCATGATCTGGATATGAATGAGTCGAAGGACTTATCCCTCGGTCTATTAGTGAACTATCTCTCCAGGGATTGTGAAAGATGTTCTACTAGAAATATTCTTGTTATTGCTTCGACTCATATTCCCCGAAAAGTGGATCCCGCTCTAATAGCCCCGAATCAATTCAATACATGTATTAAGATACGAAGGCTTCTTATTCCACAACAACGAAAGCGCTTTTTCACTCTTTCATATACTAGGGGATTTCACTTGGAAAAGAAAATGTTCCATACTAATCGATTCGGGTCCACAGCCATGGGTTCCAATGCACGAGATCTTGTAGCACTTGCCAATGAGGCCCTATCAATTAGTATTACACAGAAGAAATCAATTCTAGACACTAATACAATTAGATCTGCTCTTCATAGACAAACTTGGGATTTGCGAGCCCATGTAATACCGGTTCAGGATCACGGGATCCTTTTCTATCAGATAGGAAGGGCTGTTGTGCAAAAAGTACTTCTAGGAAATTGCCTCCTAGATCCTATATCTATCTATATAAAGAAGCAATTGTGTGAAGAAGGGGATCCTTATTTGTACAAATGGTACTTCGAACTTGGAACGAGCATGAAGAAATTAACGATACTTCTTTATCTTTTGAGTTGTTCTGCCGGATCGGTCGCTCAAGACCTTTGGTCTCTACCCGGACCCGATGAAAAAAATAGGATCACTTCTTATCGGTTCGTTGAGAATGATTCTGATCTAGTTCATGGCCTAGTAGAAATAGAAGGCGCTCTGATGGCATCCTCGCGGACAGAAAGAGATTGCAGTCGGTTTGATAATGATCGAGTGAAATTCCTTCTTCGGCCCGAACCAAGGAATCCCTTATATATGATGCAAAATGGATCTTGTTCTATCGTTGATCAGAAATTTCTCTATCAAAAATACGAATCGGAGTTTGAAGAAGGGGAAATAGAGGAGGGTTTCTTCGATCACATAGACTGGGCTCCTAGAATATGGCGCCCTTGGGAATTTCTATTTGATTGTATCGAAAGGCCCAATGAATTGGGATTTCCCTATTGGGCCGGTCGGGGGATCCTTTATGATGAAAAGGATGAGCTTCAAGAGGAGGATGAGCTTCAAGAGGAGGATGAGCTTCAAGAGGAGGATGAGCGTCAAGAGGGGGATTCGGAGTTCTTGCAG